TTACTTAACCTTAGGTTAATTTAATTTGATAAAAGGAAATAAAATTGCCCGAACCTCTCCTATTTTATTTGAGTTTAGGTTTAATTAAGTTTGACGAGAATAATACTCTACGACTAGCAATTCATTTATTTTTAAACCGACCCATTTACTATCTATTATTTGATTGACCAGTCCTTTATATTGGACTGGGTGCAGAGTCAAATGGTTTGGCACTTCCGCCTGAGGGGAAGAGTTGAGAGAATTTTGAACCAGAGTTCTGGATTTTTGTTCATCCTTCGCCATAATAATATCTCGAGGTTTGCAGCGATAACTTGGTATATCTACTATACGCCCATTCACTAAAATATGTCTATGGTTAACTAATTGGCGGGCTGCGGGAATAGTCGAAGCCATACCCAATCGAAAAAGGATGTTATCCAAACGCATTTCAAGTAATTGTAGTAAAACTTGACCTGTTGACCCCTTGGCTTTTCCGGCGATATGAACGTATTTAAGTAATTGTCGTTCTGTAAGACCATAATGAAAACGCAATTTTTGTTTTTCTTCTAGGCGAATACGATATTGAGATTTTTTCCCGGAACGTGGTTGGTTTCTAAGATCACTCCCGGCTTTAGGCCTTTTATTAGTTAGTCCTGGTAAAGCCCCCAGGCGACGTATTTTTTTGAAACGAGGTCCTCGGTAACGCGACATAAAATAAAGACTCCTTAATTCTTATTTAGAATTCATTTCATTCTTTTTTTTTTTTTTTATTTGATTTTACAGAATAAATCTAAACTCAAACTGAACTAAATGAAGCGAAGTTTGCTGAAGTAGTGTACTTCTACTATTACTATACAGAAGAATGAGATAAATTGGATAAATAGTCAAACTTTCTATTATTATCTATTATTATATATATAAGAATATATAAGATCCTTTTCCTGGCATAGTCATGAGTTCCCCCTAGAACTTCCAAAATTCATGGATTTTGGAAAGGGGGGAAGACACTTTTCAATATTCTTTGATTTCAAAGGAAGATTCTCCATTTTTAAAAAATGGAATAAAAAAATGAAAAATATAAAAAAGCCGGCTATCGGAATCGAACCGATGACCATCGCATTACAAATGCGATGCTCTAACCTCTGAGCTAAGCGGGCCCATATTATAGTAATAGAAATTTTCTATACATAGGAATTCAAGACACTATTTCTCTAAGTATAGTGTCTCTAGAAATCTAGAAAAGAATAGAATCCATAATTACCAATAAATATTGGATATTATCGAACATAACGATTTCTATAGCGATATAAAATTTTTGAATTCTTTATCACAATTCTAAATTCGAATAGAATAATATTGGATAGTCAATCTTAAATATTTTTAGATAGTCAAACTTTTTTATTTTGAATTCACATGATATTTGAAATTCTTTTTGTTCCACTTCTCCATTTTCTATCCTACAATATTTCTCTATATTTCTTCCTAATTTGGTTGATTAATTATAACTAATCAAACATTCCTCGGCTTTCATTCGTAAAAGGGGAAGTTAAGAAGAAAAAAAGGATCGACCCTTTAAGTATCCCAATTGCATGGGAAAAGTGGCATGAAGAGAAAGATATATAAAGGATATATATCAATCTATATTGAATTGCCGATACAGAAATGATAAAATTGAATTTGATTCAATCAAATACGGGTTTCCTATAGGTAAGCAAAAAAGACTTTTTCGAGATAGTAATCGCTATCTAATAAATTCAAAGGTTCTAGTATAAATGAAAGAAAAAAGGAATAATATTCTAATAAAATCTTAATCTCAAAACAAGGGGATATGGCGAAATCGGTAGACGCTACGGACTTAATTAGATTGAGCCTTGGTATGGAAACTTACTAAGTGATAACTTTCAAATTCAGAGAAACCCCGGAATTAATAAAAATGGGCAATCCTGAGCCAAATCCTGTTTTCTCAAAAAAAAGGATAGGTGCAGAGACTCAATGGAAGTTGTTCTAACAAATGGAGTTGACTGCGCCGGTAGAGGAATCTTTCCACGGAAACTTTAGAAAGGATGAAGGATAAACCCATCTATTGAATACTATATCAAATGATTAATGTTGGCCCGAATCTGTTTTTTTAATATGAAAATGGAAAAATCGATGTGAATTTATTTCACGTTGAAGAATAAATCGAATATTCATCAACTCATTCACTCCATAGTTCGATAGATCTTTTAAAGAACTTATTAATCGGACGAGAATAAAGATAGAGTCCCATTCTACATGTCAATACCGGCAACAATGAAATTTATAGTAAGAGGAAAATCCGTCGACTTTAAAAATCGTGAGGGTTCAAGTCCCTCTATCCCCAAAAAGTCTATTTGACCCCTAAAATATTTATCCTATCCCCCCTTTTCGTTAGCGGTTCCAAATTCCCTTATCTTTCTGATTCTTTGACAAACGTATTTGGGTGTAAATGACTTTCTCTTATCTTATCACATGTGATATAGAATACACATTGCAAATGAAG